GTGGAGGGGAGATTCCCGAAAAAGCCTTTGCAGCATTGCAAGAAAACAGCGTTGTCAAAGTAGCGCCTCTACTGTTCCCTCCTTCCCACCGCCCTCCCCTCAATGGATCATCTCGTTCTACTTCCAAGTAAATAGGTTGGACGGACTTATCATCATGTTTTTCTTATTATGTAACCAAACCACTCGTATATCGGAAACATTTCCATACTCTCCTTATACTTCTACAGATGCTTCATTGGCATCTTATTCATCTGAAAGAGTTGATGTGGATGCTTTCTTTCTCTTAATTTCTATTCTGTGGAGGATTACGCCTTTCTTCTAGTCCTTTATTCCGGTTCTATACCCCATCTCCCTTTAACGCTGTGTCAAGGCCACAACGAGCGGAACGGAACTTCTATTTCGCTATTTATTTTGTTGGAACTCTGTCAACCCCTTTCGAATTGAATGATTCAGTGTGAAAATCACACTCACTCTCTCTAGACCCAACCAAAGCCCTTCACTCAACTCATAATAGCGTATATTAGAAAGCATATCATGAGTTGAAAGACTCGTTACAACTTGTGCTTTTGTCAAGGGCAAGGGAATCACCCGGCTCATTCACCAGGAATCAGCCTAATAAAGACCTATCCGGAAACAAATATGGTTTCGTAGCTGATCCGCCGAAAAGACAAGGGGGTGAACTCTTGGCTAATCGGTCTTTCTGGCAAACCTATATTCTAGGGTTGCCGATTCTCCAGTGCTATCTTCTGTTTTCTGCGTCTGAAAAAACAGCTTCTTCGAATGCCTCTGCCCTACCTTCATTCCCGGGTGGTTGATTTTAAAAAGCCTTCTTTCTCGGATCAAGGGCTTTCTCTTCTGCTTCTTCTTACCCTAGGATGGATACGGAAAGGGAAGATAACAGAAGGCGGTGGCTAGGCTAGGTCTTAGTAGGAGACGATACAGTTACGGTTACGGTTACCTTTCCTTTGCAGCAAGCGCAATCCTAGCATCGCGCTATGCGCTAGCACTTGTTGAGGAGGAGTGTGCTATAGCTTTGTTTTCTTTGCTCTTTCCTTAGATAGAGAGAGCTTCGAAGCAAATCCGATTCTGCTAAAACAAAAAAAAGCATACGAAGAAATAGCAGATGATGATTCAGATGATTATGGAATTCAATTAGAATTATTCCCTGCTAAAAGGCTTCACCGGATCCTCCGAATGAATCCTAAGGATTAAGATCCGAGACGGGAATGAATTTCCACTAAAGTCCGAAGCTGGCTGAAGGCAAGCGAGAACAACTCTTTTCGCTGAGTCCTGGCCCTCCCCTTCACCCTGCCCTGCAGTAACAGCATCCTAACTGGAGGAAGCGGTCCGCTCGTGCTTCTATTCTAGCAAGCAAGTGAAATCGCTCACACAAGGTAAGGTTCGCTGTTTAGGGTGGCATTCCTGGTGATTAAGCCGAGACCTTAGAGCCGGATCACATGATTTTGGTCGTGAAGCACATTATTTATTAAGTTCCTGCCTGCCGACAAGCTTAACTAAAGAATTCTCTGCCTGCCTGGGTAGCTCGATCGATCACATAGCTTCGATTCCTATTGATCTGAAGCTAAAGCCAATGAATAAACATAGAATATATAAGTTTCTGACCTCCCTTCCTTATCTAAAGAATGACGTATGATAAGCATTGCTTCTTGCTTTGCTATGAGAGTGAAAGCTGCTCAGAAAGGTCTGTTTAGTGAGAGGCTATGCCTGTGAGGTTCCTCATTGGCCTTGGTGCAGGTCACCTCCTTCTAAGGAATATCCGCCTGGTCAGAAGCGATAGGATTCCGGGTGATGAAAGGAGGTGTGATTGAGTAAGTGAGAAGTGTGGTTCTCGGAGTTACCACGGTGCAAGTCTTAGGTTGGCCTACTAAAAAAGTACGGACTGCCCGCAGGTTAGTCTTACCCCCCACGTTGCTTCTCTACAGTAGTATTCCCAAGGGCGCTGGAAAGTCTTTCAAGTTATCTCTTTCCTTGAAAGTGATCTCATCTCTGGCGCGGTAGGAGCTTTCTTTAAGCGCGACTTTTCTTGCAATGCGACCAACCGATCGAAAAGTCTTTTTCGAACGGATTTGATCCTCTCTGCTCGAGCGAAGCGACAAAGCGTGCAGCATCGCACGGTGGCCGTGAAGCATTGATTAGGCATTAGGCATCACCCCGGTGACGAACGGGGGAAGGAAGGAAAGTAGGGTTTCCTTCCAGGACCGGAGAACGTTAAACTCTTGGCGGGCTGCCAGGTTTCGCCGCTACGGTTTCAAAAGATTGCACCTTAATTATTCAACCGAAGTGTTGGAGTTCCAGAGCACGAGGTAATGTTTATCATTCCCGGGACCGCCTCGTCTATGTACTCGGCGCCTCCCCCGATTGCTTGAAGATGCGCGCGCGATACGAAAAAGGAGGAACCAATGAAAAGCCAGGGTAGAGCCTCGGAGCCGGCCCAAGCGAAGATCGGCACTCGAAGGCCTTGATGAGGAGCAGCCCGCAAAAGGGAAAGCCGTGGAGACGGCAGACTCGCCAGTCAGGCACACCGTGAGGCTGACTACAGCAGACCGGGAGGTGACAATTCCTGTTTTCCTGTTTCCATTTCCGGGAGTTTCTGTAGGAAGTGCAGACGGTGGATCAGGTGTGAACATTTAACCAAAGGCGTCTTGGGAATCGGCAATAGCTAAGCATTGTGGCCATCACAGTTCAAGCTACGTATGGCTGGCGTACAACCTAAGGGCTTATTAGCCAAAAGAAAAAAAAACAAAAAAGGATGCAATGCCGCCAGGGTGCCGGTACCTTTAGTCCAATCTTAGACAAAGAGCAAGGAGGATATGAAGCACTGCTGGGTAGACCATGGCTCCAACCAGGGTGGTTCATGACTGGGCTAATAAAAAAAAATATATAAGGAAACCTAAAACTATGTAAGCAGTCTCGCGGAAAAGGCTTGGCTTTGTTAGTAGTGCCCGCCCATTCTGTCTCGCCCGCCTTTCCGGTCCGTCCTTCATAGGGCGCACGACATGTCTATTTCTTCCCCAGGAATTTTGCTACCTCCGTACCATTCGTTTTACGACTTCGGTTGGTCACCAACTTGACCTTTACGACTTGCGGAGACCGGGTCGCCCTTCTTTCTAGTCTAGGGGGCTGGCGATTTTGTTCCTTAGAGAGCCTCCTGCGAGCCGAGCTTTTCCGGGAGTATGTCTTTCTAGCCCCTGAAAAAAGCAACTTGTAAAAGCGGTTAGTCCTTGCTTCTAGTTAGGCAGCTAGTCTTCAGGCAGCTAGGAGGGTTGCTAGTCCCTGCAGCGAAAGCAACTAGTTCCTTCGGTAGCTATTTAAGCCGTTTCGCTCGGACACCTTCTTTATAGGTGAGGGGGGGCACTTCGATCGACTTTTCTTCTCCCGCTCCTTCCCGGTCGAGGGGAGAGCTCATCGCAACACGAGAACACACTATAGATAGCTGCATGCGCGAGTTATGACAAGCTCTGGTGCCCCTTTTAAGCCCTAACGACACGGAATTGCCTCACGTGCGCTTTCAAATCCACACAAACGCTTTCGAGCTCGGATGACAGAACTAGCCAGCCCTTTTCCGAGCGAGTGTTTGTTGCGGGCCGGAAGGACAAGCCCTTTGAACCCGTTGAGCCGGTTTGATTTACCGTTTTTGCCGGGATTTCCCTCACCGGCTCAGTCAGACTGAAGCAAGGTCATTTGTGAACTCGACCATCCGGGAGGGGACACCGGTCAGGAGCGAACGAACAATAAAGGTCGGGCAGCGGATACCGGAGGGAGGGGTAGACAATAAGTTGGAGAAGAGGGAACCTCATCGTCTATCCCTCAGTCTTTCTTCCCCATCCGGGAAGCCTTTTCCAGTCTCCATCTCTTATCCCACCACCTAAGGCAAGTGAAGGGCCAACATTTCATTCTGCCGGCTTTATCCACATCCCCATCCCGAACCTCCCGTTCGTGAAGATGCCTTTCCCTCAACACATGGAGAATATCGCTATCCAGTCGAACAATGCGAAATATTCATTCTCACGGCCGTGGGTTGGGTAGCCTACTGAGATAAGGCAAGGTGTTCCCCAGCCTGTTGTAGTACCGGTGTTGACTAGCCGGCTCGGTTTGGGATATGCGCCACCTGATGTTTGACAAAACGACAACTTAAGTGAGTCGAGCGAACCGTTAGATGTGTACTCTACATAATTATATATAATTAATATTAATATATAATTATAAAATATAATAATAATTATTAATTAATAAAATAATATATATATTTTATTATATTTTATTTATTATTATTATTTAGGGGAACTCAAATCCTTGCACCCGGGCTTATAGGTCCTATTCTTGTGAACCCTACGGCTTATATATCCGTCGGATCGGTTCGTATATACAGTTAGCTAAGGCTCACGGCCACTTTCATCTGTAAGGAAGACAAGACACTTTTATACCTCGACGCGCCGCAGCCACTATTTTTACTACTTTTACGCAATTATGAACGGAACGGAACTTTCTCGATTCCAATGCAACTTATCCTTTTGGAGCTGACGTAACAAACTACGCGAGCCTCCCGATGAAGCCAACAGAAATCCTATCCGAATACTAAAAATAAAAGGCAATTTCATTATGGTGGTATACCAGCCGCCAGTTCTGGAACTTCCAGTTCCAATCGGAGCATATAGATCCGTAAATGGATTTGTATGTATAGCCACTTCAGTCGTGCTCGTCCTTTCTCGAATGGAAAAAAAGTATCTTTTTTCTGGGAACATGGTAAACCAGAAATTCTTATGTTCGTGATTCTTCATCCACCGATGCAGAAAATGCTCCAGTTTTCCATTCTCATATGAGGGGGGAAAGTTTATGGGCAAGAGGTCGGCACGAAGTGATTCATCATGCTCAAACATGAACCGATCGCTCGTTGGGGACGATTTATAAATCATCAAATTCCCACAAATGGAATGAGAAGTGGGTCCATGTAAATGATCGAGACCTCGCAAACAACAACG